GCTAGCGTAGCTTAATATAAAGCATAGCACTGAAGATGCTAAGATGGGTCCTAAGAAACTCCGCGTGCACAAAGGCATGGTCCCGACCTTACTATCAGCTCTAACCCAACTTACACATGCAAGTCTCCGCAACCCAGTGAATATGCCCTCAATCCCCCTTCCCGGGGACGAGGAGCGGGCATCAGGCACAAACATTAGCCCAAGACGCCTAGCCAAGCCACACCCCCAAGGGAATTCAGCAGTGATAAACATTAAGCCATGAGTGAAAACTTGACTCAGTTAGTGTTAAGAGGGCCGGTAAAACTCGTGCCAGCCACCGCGGTTAGACGAGAGGCCCTAGTTGATATTATAACGGCGTAAAGGGTGGTTAAGGATAAATAAGATAAAGCCAAATGGCCCCTTGGCCGTCATACGCTTCTAGGTGTCCGAGGCCCTATATACGAAAGTAGCTTTAATAAATTCACCTGACCCCACGAAAGCTGAGAAACAAACTGGGATTAGATACCCCACTATGCTCAGCCGTAAACTCAGACATCCAACTACAATTAGATGTCCGCCAGGGTACTACGAGCATTAGCTTAAAACCCAAAGGACCTGACGGTGTCTCAGACCCCCTTAGAGGAGCCTGTTCTAGAACCGATAACCCCCGTTTAACCTCACCACTTCTAGTCACCCCAGCCTATATACCGCCGTCGTCAGCTTACCCTGTGAAGGGTATAAAAGTAAGCAAGATGGGCACAGCCCAGAACGTCAGGTCGAGGTGTAGCGTATGAGGTGGGAAGAAATGGGCTACATTTTCTATTTATAGAATATTACGAACATGCACCATGAAACAGTGCTTGAAGGAGGATTTAATAGTAAAAGGGAAATAGAGTGTCCCTTTGAACCCGGCTCTGAGACGCGTACACACCGCCCGTCACTCTCCCCTGTCTAAACGCATCGAAAATACCTAATATGTTAGCACTGACAAGGGGAGGCAAGTCGTAACACGGTAAGTGTACCGGAAGGTGCACTTGGATCAAACCCAGGGCGTGGCTGAGTCAGTCAAGCATCTCACTTACACCGAGAAGACATCCATGCAAACTGGATCACCCTGAGCCAAACAGCTAGCTTAACCACCCAATAACTAGACAATGTAAATAAAATAAAATAAGCCTAACACCAAAAACTAAACCATTCTTTTACCTGAGTACGGGAGACGGAAAAGGTCCTACCAAAGCAATAGAAATAGTACCGCAAGGGAAAGCTGAAAGAGAAATGAAACAACCCATATAAGCACAAAAAAGCAAAGATTAAATCTTGTACCTTTTGCATCATGATTTAGCCAGTACACCCAAGCAAAGAGACCTTTAGTTTGAAACCCCGAAACCAAGTGAGCTACCCCGAGACAGCCTATTAAGGGCCAACCCGTCTCTGTGGCAAAAGAGTGGGAAGAACTCCGGGTAGAAGTGACAGACCTACCGAACCTGGTGATAGCTGGTTGCCTAAGAAATGAATAGAAGTTCAGCCTCGCACTCCTCCAATCGAAATAAAAATAAGACTAAGAGAAATACACGAGAGTTAGTTGAAGGGGGTACAGCCCCTTTAACAAAGGACACAACCTTTACAGGAGGATAAAGATCATAATACATAAAATATACTGTTCTAGTGGGCCTAAAAGCAGCCACCTAAACAGAAAGCGTTAAAGCTCAGACAGAGAGAAGTTTATTATCCTGACAAAAAATCTTATTCCCCTAAATACTATTAGGCCAATCCATGTCTACATGGAAGAGACTATGCTAAAATGAGTAACAAGAAGGCCTGCCCTTCTCCAAGCACAAGTGTAAGCCAAATCGGACCCACCATTGGCAATTAACGAACTCAACCCAAGAGAGCAATGTGAACTACAAGAAAGCCAAGAAAACCACACAACTAAACCATCGTTACCCCCACACTGGAGTGCCATTAAAGGAAAGACTAAAAGAAAAGGAAGGAACTCGGCAAACGCAAGCCTCGCCTGTTTACCAAAAACATCGCCTCCTGCAACATAACCAAGTATAGGAGGTCCAGCCTGCCCAGTGACCACAAGTTCAACGGCCGCGGTATTTTGACCGTGCAAAGGTAGCGCAATCACTTGTCTTTAAATAGAGACCTGTATGAATGGCTAAACGAGGGCTTAACTGTCTCCCCTTTCAAGTCAGTGAAATTGATCTACCCGTGCAGAAGCGGGTATAATAATACAAGACGAGAAGACCCTTTGGAGCTTAAGGTACAAAACTCAACCACGTCAAGCAACTTAATAAAAAGCAAAAACCTTGTGGAATATGATATTTTACCTTCGGTTGGGGCGACCACGGAGGAAAGAAAAGCCTCCAAGTGGACTGGGAAAACTTCCTAAAGCTAAGAGAGACATCTTTAAGCCACAGAACATCTGACCAAATATGATCCGGCAACAAAGCCGATCAACGAACCAAGTTACCCTAGGGATAACAGCGCAATCCTCTCCCAGAGTCCATATCGACGAGGGGGTTTACGACCTCGATGTTGGATCAGGACATCCTAATGGTGCAGCCGCTATTAAGGGTTCGTTTGTTCAACGATTAAAGTCCTACGTGATCTGAGTTCAGACCGGAGCAATCCAGGTCAGTTTCTATCTGTAACGCTACTTTTCCTAGTACGAAAGGATCGGAAAAGGGGGGCCCATACTTAAAGCACGCCCCACCCCTAATTTATGAAGACAAATAAATAAAGTAAAGGGAGAGCCAAAATCCCAGCCGGCCAAAATAAGGACATACTGGGGTGGCAGAGCATGGTAAATTGCGAAAGGCCTAAGCCCTTTTAGCCAGGGGTTCAAATCCTCTTCCCAGTTATGCTAAACATCCTAATTACACATCTAATCAACCCCCTAGCCTACATTGTCCCAGTACTTCTGGCAGTAGCCTTCCTGACACTGATTGAACGGAAAGTGCTAGGATATATGCAACTACGAAAAGGACCAAATGTGGTAGGACCCTACGGACTGCTACAGCCCATCGCCGACGGTGTAAAACTATTCATTAAAGAGCCCGTTCGCCCGTCCACATCATCTCCGTTCCTATTTCTAGCCGCCCCAATGCTTGCACTAACCCTGGCCATAACCCTGTGGGCACCAATACCTATGCCTCACCCAGTGACTGATCTTAACTTAGGGATCTTGTTCATCCTGGCCCTGTCAAGCCTTGCGGTGTACTCGATCCTTGGGTCAGGCTGAGCATCTAATTCAAAGTATGCATTAATTGGGGCCCTCCGGGCCGTGGCCCAAACAATCTCCTATGAAGTTAGCCTAGGACTAATCCTCCTCTCCGTAATTATTTTTTCGGGGGGATACACCCTGCAGACATTTAATGTTACCCAAGAAAGCATTTGATTGCTTGTGCCCGCCTGGCCCTTAGCTGCAATATGATATATCTCAACACTGGCCGAGACGAACCGGGCGCCATTTGATCTCACGGAGGGGGAGTCAGAACTAGTATCCGGTTTTAATGTAGAATATGCAGGAGGACCCTTCGCGCTATTTTTCCTGGCCGAATACGCTAACATCCTTCTAATAAATACCCTCTCAGCCGTACTATTCCTGGGGGCCTCGCATATCCCCAGCATCCCAGAACTTGCAACAATTAACCTCATGACCAAAGCCGCACTCCTGTCCGTCGTATTCCTATGAGTGCGGGCCTCGTACCCGCGATTCCGATATGACCAACTAATGCACCTAGTCTGGAAAAATTTCCTCCCCCTCACACTAGCCTTCGTGCTATGACACACCGCCCTGCCAATCGCGCTGGCGGGGCTCCCCCCACAACTGTAACTGAGGAACTGTGCCTGAGCACCCAAGGACCACTTTGATAGAGTGACTTACAGGGGTTAGAATCCCCTCAGTTCCTAGAAAGAAGGGAATTGAACCCATACTCAAGAGATCAAAACTCTTGGTGCTTCCTTTACACCACTTTCTATGGGCAGGGTCAGCTAATGAAGCTTTCGGGCCCATACCCCGAACATGACGGTTAAAATCCCTCCTCCGCCAATGAACCCATACGTACTTGCAATCCTATTATCCAGCCTAGGACTAGGAACTACTCTAACCTTTGCTAGCTCTCATTGACTTCTGGCTTGAATGGGCCTGGAAATTAATACACTGGCAATCACCCCCCTAATAGCGCAACATCACCACCCCCGTGCAGTAGAAGCAACTACAAAATACTTCTTAACCCAGGCCACTGCGGCGGCAATGATCCTATTTGCGAGCACAACAAATGCCTGAGCAACAGGAGAGTGAAGCATCAACGACCTGTCAAACCCCATCGCCGGTACAATGTTCGTGGCCGCTCTAGCACTTAAAATTGGACTCGCACCAGTACACTTCTGAATACCAGAAGTTCTGCAAGGATTAGATCTGCTCACGGGACTGATCCTATCCACCTGACAAAAACTTGCCCCATTCGCGCTAATCGTCCAAACAGCCCAAACCATCGACCCACTACTGCTAACACTATTAGGGGCCACATCCACATTGGTGGGCGGATGAGGGGGACTAAACCAAACCCAGCTACGAAAGATCCTGGCCTATTCTTCAATTGCCCACATAGGGTGGATAATTATTGTAGTCCAATACGCCCCTCAACTCACCCTAATTGCACTAGCAACATATATTATTATGACCTCCGCAACATTCCTGACCCTAAAGATGTCACTGGCAACCAAAATCAGCACACTCGCAACAACCTGGTCGAAAAGCCCTGTACTAGCATCGACAACTGCCCTAGTTCTGCTCTCACTGGGGGGCCTCCCACCCCTCACAGGATTTATGCCAAAATGAATAATCCTGCAAGAGTTGGCAAAACAGGACCTTCCCCTTATCGCCACAACTATAGCTCTAACCGCATTAATTAGCCTATACTTCTACTTGCGACTATGTTACGCAATAACACTAACCGTCTCCCCCAACACAACCAACTCAACCACCCCCTGACGGACCCAAACGACCCAAGTCTCCTTGCCCCTGGCTTTGTTTGTCGTGTCCACCCTGGGGTTACTGCCAGTCACCCCGGCCATCCTAATACTAACCGCCTAGGGACTTAGGATAATATTAGACCAAAAGCCTTCAAAGCTCTAAGTAGAAGTGAAAATCTTCTAGTCCCTGATTAAGGCCTACAAGGGATTAACTTACATCTCCTGATTGCAAATCAGACGCTTTAATTAAGCTAAGGCCTTACTAGATGGGAAGGCCTCGATCCTACAAACTCTTAGTTAACAGCTAAGCGCTCAAGCCAGCGAGCATCCATCTACTTTTCCCGCCGCCTGCCTCAGTGAGGCGGGAAAAGCCCCGGCAGAGTATTAGTCTACGTCTTCGGATTTGCAATCCAATGTGTTCTTCACCACGGGGCTGATAGGAAGAGGACTTAAACCTCTGTCTTCGGGGCTACAACCCACCGCCTAAGCACTCGGCCACCCTACCTGTGGCAATCACGCGCTGATTCTTCTCTACTAACCACAAAGACATTGGTACCCTTTATCTTGTATTTGGTGCCTGAGCCGGAATAGTAGGAACCGCCTTAAGCCTCCTCATTCGGGCTGAACTAAGCCAACCCGGGTCGCTTCTAGGTGATGACCAAATTTACAATGTAATCGTTACTGCTCACGCCTTCGTAATAATTTTCTTTATAGTAATGCCCATTCTTATTGGAGGGTTTGGAAACTGACTTGTACCACTAATAATTGGAGCCCCTGACATAGCATTCCCACGAATAAATAACATAAGCTTCTGACTACTGCCCCCATCATTCCTACTGCTACTGGCTTCTTCTGGTGTTGAAGCCGGAGCCGGAACAGGATGAACAGTATACCCGCCCCTTGCAGGAAATCTAGCTCACGCAGGAGCATCAGTAGACCTAACAATTTTCTCCCTCCACTTAGCGGGTATTTCATCAATTTTAGGGGCAATCAATTTCATCACCACAACTATCAATATGAAACCCCCAGCCATCTCCCAGTACCAAACACCCCTATTCGTATGATCCGTTCTAGTAACCGCCGTGCTACTTCTCCTCTCATTACCTGTTTTAGCTGCTGGGATTACAATACTCCTCACAGATCGAAACCTCAACACCACATTCTTTGACCCGGCAGGAGGAGGGGACCCGATCCTTTACCAACACTTATTCTGATTCTTTGGGCACCCCGAAGTTTATATTCTTATCCTTCCAGGATTTGGAATTATTTCTCACGTTGTAGCCTACTACTCAGGCAAAAAAGAACCATTCGGGTATATAGGAATAGTCTGAGCTATAATGGCTATCGGCCTTTTAGGATTTATTGTGTGAGCCCACCACATGTTTACTGTCGGAATGGACGTAGACACTCGTGCATACTTTACATCTGCAACAATAATTATCGCGATCCCAACAGGTGTAAAAGTATTTAGCTGACTAGCCACACTCCATGGGGGGTCAATCAAATGAGAAACACCCCTACTATGGGCCCTCGGGTTCATTTTCCTATTTACAGTGGGAGGGCTCACAGGAATTGTGCTATCTAACTCATCACTTGACATTGTCCTTCATGACACCTACTACGTGGTTGCACACTTCCATTACGTACTGTCGATGGGTGCTGTATTTGCCATTATAGCAGCCTTTGTGCACTGATTCCCCCTACTAACCGGGTACACCCTTCACAGCACTTGAACAAAAATTCACTTCGCGATCATGTTTATTGGAGTTAATCTTACATTCTTCCCGCAACATTTCCTGGGGTTAGCGGGCATGCCACGACGGTACTCTGACTACCCAGATGCCTATGCCCTATGAAATACAGTGTCATCCATCGGATCATTAATTTCTTTAGTGGCGGTTATTATGTTCCTATTTATCTTATGAGAAGCCTTTGCCGCTAAACGGGAAGTGTTATCTGTAGAACTAACAATAACAAACGTAGAATGACTTCACGGCTGCCCCCCTCCTTATCACACGTACGAGGAACCAGCATTTGTTCAAATTCAATCAAATTAACGAGAAAGGGAGGAATTGAACCCCCATATGCTGGTTTCAAGCCAGCCACATAACCACTCTGTCACTTTCTTCTAAAGACATTAGTAAAATGAAAATTACATCACCTTGTCAAGGTGAAATTGTAGGTTAAATCCCTGCATGTCTTACCCCAAAGCTTATGGCACATCCAACACAACTAGGATTCCAAGACGCGGCATCACCCGTTATAGAAGAACTTCTTCACTTCCACGACCATGCATTGATAATTGTACTCCTAATTAGCACCTTAGTATTGTATATTATTGTTGCAATGGTATCTACCAAGCTTACTAATAAATATATCTTAGACTCTCAAGAAATCGAAATTGTATGAACTATTCTACCAGCTGTTATTTTAGTACTAATTGCCCTGCCCTCCCTGCGTATTCTCTATCTTATAGACGAAATTAATGACCCCCACCTGACAATTAAAGCGATAGGGCATCAATGATACTGAAGCTACGAGTACACAGATTATGAAAACCTGGGCTTTGACTCTTATATAGTACCAACCCAAGACCTTGCCCCAGGACAATTCCGACTTCTAGAGACAGACCACCGAATAGTTGTCCCAATAGAATCCCCAATTCGTGTTTTAGTGTCCGCCGAAGACGTACTACACTCCTGAGCTGTTCCATCCCTGGGTGTAAAAATGGACGCAGTCCCAGGACGACTTAATCAAACCGCTTTTATCGCCTCCCGCCCAGGGGTATTTTACGGACAGTGCTCTGAAATCTGCGGGGCCAACCACAGCTTTATACCCATCGTAGTTGAAGCAGTCCCGCTAGAACACTTTGAAAACTGATCTTCACTGATACTAGAAGACGCCTCGCTAGGAAGCTAAATATTGGACAAAGCATTGGCCTTTTAAGCCAAAGATTGGTGATTCCTAACCACCTCTAGTGAAATGCCACAATTAACCCCCGGCCCTTGATTCGCAATTTTAGTGTTTTCCTGATTAATTTTCTTAACTATTATCCCAACTAAAATCTTGAACCATATTTCACCAAATGAACTAATCCCAGTAAGTGCTGAAAAACACAAAACTGAGTCCTGAGACTGACCATGATAGTAAGCTTCTTCGACCAATTTGCAAGCCCATCATATCTGGGAATTCCACTAATTGCGATCGCAATTGCACTCCCCTGAGTACTCTACCCAACCCCCTCATCTCGGTGAATTAATAACCGACTTATTACAATTCAAGGATGATTTATTAATCGATTCACAAACCAATTAATACTGCCGCTGAATGTAGAAGGACATAAGTGAGCACTATTACTAGCCTCATTAATAATCTTCTTAATTACAACTAACATGTTGGGCCTACTCCCGTACACCTTTACACCTACAACACAGCTATCGCTCAATATGGGATTTGCCGTGCCACTATGACTCGCCACAGTGATTATTGGAATACGAAATCAACCAACAGTCGCCTTAGGACACCTCCTACCAGAAGGGACACCCATTCCACTGATCCCTGTATTAATTATTATCGAAACAATTAGCTTGTTTATCCGACCACTAGCCCTGGGGGTTCGACTCACAGCCAACCTGACTGCAGGCCACCTATTAATTCAACTCATCGCCACGGCCGTATTTGTTCTTCTGCCAATAATACCAACAGTAGCAATCTTAACTGCTGCCGTACTCTTTCTGCTTACACTATTAGAGGTTGCGGTAGCAATGATCCAAGCCTATGTATTTGTACTTCTTCTAAGCCTTTATTTACAAGAAAACGTTTAATGGCCCACCAAGCACATGCCTATCATATAGTTGACCCAAGCCCATGACCACTGACCGGAGCTATCGCTGCCCTACTAATAACATCCGGTTTAGCAATCTGATTTCACTTTCACTCAACAACACTTATAACTTTAGGAATAGTTCTCCTACTTCTCACCATATACCAGTGATGGCGTGATATTATCCGAGAAGGGACCTTCCAAGGCCACCACACACCCCCAGTACAAAAGGGATTACGATACGGAATAATTCTATTTATCACCTCCGAAGTATTCTTTTTCCTCGGGTTCTTTTGAGCCTTTTACCACTCAAGCTTAGCGCCAACGCCAGAACTGGGGGGATGTTGACCCCCCACAGGAATTACCCCACTAGACCCCTTTGAAGTGCCACTCCTCAACACAGCCGTACTACTAGCATCAGGGGTTACAGTAACATGAGCCCACCACAGCATTATGGAGGGAGAACGGAAACAAGCCATTCAGTCTTTAACATTAACTATTCTACTAGGGTTCTATTTTACTGCACTCCAAGCCATAGAATATTATGAAGCGCCCTTCACAATCGCAGACGGAGTCTACGGCTCAACATTCTTCGTGGCCACAGGATTCCATGGACTACACGTCATTATTGGATCAACCTTCTTGGCAGTATGTCTTCTACGTCAAATTCAATACCACTTTACATCTGAACACCATTTTGGCTTTGAAGCCGCTGCCTGATACTGACACTTCGTCGACGTAGTATGACTATTCCTCTACGTGTCTATCTATTGATGAGGCTCATAATCTTTCTAGTATTAAAGTTAGTACAAGTGGCTTCCAATCACACAGTCTTGGTTAAACCCCAAGGAAAGATAATGAATCTAATTATAACCGTCTTAGTTATTACAATAACCCTATCCTTAGTTCTGGCAATCGTGTCTTTTTGATTACCACAAATAAACCCCGATGCAGAAAAATTATCACCATATGAATGCGGATTTGACCCACTAGGGTCCGCCCGCCTGCCATTTTCTCTACGCTTCTTCTTGGTGGCAATCCTATTTCTCCTCTTTGACCTAGAAATTGCCCTCCTCCTCCCACTACCATGAGGAGACCAACTCCACAACCCCACCGGAACATTCTTTTGAGCCACAACAGTCCTAATTTTACTGACCCTAGGACTAATTTACGAATGAACTCAAGGCGGCTTAGAATGAGCAGAATAGGGGGTTAGTCCAAAATAAGACCTCTGATTTCGGCTCAGAAAATCGTGGTTTAATTCCACGACCCCCTCATGACACCCGTACATTTCAGCTTTAGCTCAGCATTTATTTTAGGTATAATAGGACTAGCATTCCACCGAACCCATCTACTCTCTGCACTCTTATGCTTAGAAGGAATAATATTATCCCTATTTATCGCACTGGCCTTATGGGCACTACAGTTCGAGTCCACAGGATTCTCAACAGCCCCTATACTGCTCTTGGCCTTCTCTGCCTGTGAAGCAAGCACCGGTCTGGCATTATTAGTTGCCACCGCCCGCACCCACGGCACCGACCGTCTACAAAACCTTAACCTTCTACAATGCTAAAAGTATTAATCCCCACAATTATGCTATTCCCAACAATTTGACTTACTTCCCCTAAATGGCTATGGACGACCACAACCGCACATAGCCTCCTGATCGCCCTTATCAGTCTAACATGACTAAAATGAACATCCGAAACCGGATGGGCCTCCTCCAACATATTCCTGGCCACGGACCCGTTATCAACCCCCCTTCTGGTATTAACATGCTGGTTACTCCCACTCATAATCCTAGCCAGCCAAAATCATATCAACCCCGAACCAATTAGCCGACAACGCTCATATATTATACTCCTTGCCTCACTACAAACTTTCTTAATCATAGCATTCGGCGCCACAGAGATCATCATATTTTATATTATGTTTGAAGCCACCCTTATTCCAACCCTTATTATTATTACCCGGTGAGGAAACCAAACCGAACGACTCAATGCAGGGACCTACTTCCTGTTCTATACGCTGGCGGGATCCCTCCCGCTTCTAGTTGCCCTACTTCTCCTTCAACAATCTACTGGGACATTGTCAATATTAGTGCTCCAATACTCACAACCCCTACAACTCGACTCCTGAGGCCACATAATTTGATGGGCCGGCTGCCTAATCGCATTTTTAGTTAAAATACCATTATATGGCGTTCATCTGTGACTACCAAAAGCACACGTAGAAGCCCCCGTAGCAGGATCTATAGTACTAGCAGCAGTTCTGCTAAAACTTGGCGGGTATGGAATAATACGTATGATAGTGATGCTGGACCCCTTATCAAAAGAGCTAGCCTATCCGTTCATCATCTTGGCCCTCTGGGGCATTATTATAACTGGATCAATCTGCCTTCGACAAACAGATCTGAAATCACTAATTGCCTACTCATCTGTAAGTCATATAGGACTAGTGGCAGGAGGGATCCTAATCCAAACCCCCTGGGGATTCTCGGGAGCAATCATTTTAATAATTGCCCACGGGCTGGTATCCTCAGCATTATTCTGCCTGGCCAATACAGCATACGAACGAACCCATAGCCGAACAATAGTCCTCGCCCGAGGACTACAAGTGATCTTTCCACTAACCGCGGTATGATGATTCATCGCCAACCTAGCTAACCTCGCACTCCCGCCGCTACCTAATTTAATAGGAGAACTCATGATCATCACAACATTATTTAGCTGATCCCCATGAACAATTCTGCTTACCGGACTAGGAACATTGATTACTGCTGGCTATTCCTTATACATGTTCCTCATATCACAGCGAGGCCCAACACCAAATCACATCACGGGACTTCAACCATTTCATACCCGAGAACACCTACTAATGACCTTACACCTAATCCCCGTCCTCCTACTGATAACAAAACCAGAACTCATATGAGGGTGGTGCTATTGTAAGTATAGTTTAATCAAGATATTAGATTGTGATTCTAAAGATAGGGGCTAAAACCCCCTTACTCACCAAGGAGGAACTGAAATAGTAAGCACTGCTAATCCTTACGCCCCGAGGTTAAAATCCGCGGCTTCCTTGTGCTTCCAAAGGATAACAGTTCATCCGTTGGTCTTAGGAACCAAAAACTCTTGGCGCAAATCCAAGTGGAAGCTAAAATGACACTAATTATACACTCATCACTCCTCCTGATCTTCTTCATCTTAGCTTATCCGCTACTCACCACACTAAACCCTAACCAACAAGGGTCCAACATGGCAGAAGCAACCAAAACTGCCGTTAGCTCCGCATTCTTTGTCAGCCTTTTGCCGCTTATGATCTTCCTTAATCTAAAAACAGAGGGCATCATCACAAATTGACAATGAATAAACACCCAAACGTTCGACGTAAATATCAGCTTCAAGTTTGACCATTACTCCCTAATCTTCGTCCCTATTGCCCTATACGTTACCTGATCAATTCTAGAATTTGCACTATGATATATGCACTCCGACCCCAACATTGACCGATTCTTTAAATACCTGCTCACATTCTTAGTAGCCATAATCATTTTAGTTACAGCTAATAATATATTTCAGTTATTTATCGGCTGAGAGGGGGTGGGGATCATGTCCTTTTTACTCATTGGGTGATGACACGGCCGGGCAGACGCCAACACGGCGGCCCTCCAGGCCGTCATTTACAACCGGGTGGGGGATATTGGACTAATTATAACCATAGCCTGGCTCGCAATAAACCTCAACTCCTGAGAAATTCAACAAATTTTTACCTTGTCAAAAAACTTCGACATAACAATCCCTCTAATAGGACTTGCCTTGGCGGCAACAGGAAAATCAGCCCAATTTGGCTTACATCCCTGACTCCCGTCCGCCATAGAGGGCCCTACGCCAGTATCCGCCCTACTCCACTCAAGCACTATGGTTGTAGCAGGAATCTTCCTACTAATTCGCCTTCACCCCCTTATGGAAAACAACCAACTGGTTCTAACAACCTGTCTCTGCCTTGGAGCACTAACCTCCTTATTTACAGCCACTTGCGCCCTGACCCAAAATGATATCAAGAAAATTGTAGCTTTCTCAACATCAAGTCAATTAGGCCTAATGATGGTCACGATTGGACTAAATCAACCACAACTAGCATTCCTCCACATCTGTACCCACGCCTTTTTCAAGGCCATACTATTCCTATGCTCGGGGTCAATCATCCACAGCCTAAACGACGAGCAAGACATCCGAAAGATGGGGGGCCTATTTAATATTTTGCCCGCCACCTCAACCTACTTCACAATTGGCAGCCTAGCCCTGACGGGAACCCCATTCCTGGCGGGATTTTTCTCAAAAGACGCAATTATTGAAGCCCTAAACACCTCTTATCTAAACGCCTGAGCCCTAACCCTAACGCTAGTCGCCACATCATTCACCGCCGTATATAGCTTCCGACTAGTGTACTTCGTGGTCATAGGAACCCCTCGATTCCTATCCCTGCCCCCCATTAATGAAAATAACCCACTAGTAATTAACCCCATCAAGCGGCTTGCCTGAGGAAGCATCATCGCAGGACTTATTATCACACAAAACTTTCCACCAATAAAAACACCAATTATGACAATACCAACTACCCTAAAAATGGCAGCCCTCCTGGTAACAATTGTAGGCTTACTAGTAGCCATAGAACTAGCCAACATGACAAGCAAGCAAGTGAAAATTACCCCTATAATTCCTACACATCACTTCTCAAATATGCTGGGGTTCTTCCCTGCAATTACTCACCGGCTCCTTCCGAAACTCAAGCTTACCCTAGGGCAATCAGCCGCCACCCAACTCGACAAAACATGGCTCGAAGCCCTCGGGCCAAAAGGCCTGGCACTAACACAAATAACCATGGCAAAAGTCACAAATGATATCTCACGAGGAATAATCAAAACATACTTAACCATCTTCCTCCTAACCCTAGTACTAGCCACTATCCCCGCCCTCCTTTAAACCGCACGAAGAGTTCCACGACTTAAACCACGAGTGAGCTCTAGCACAACAAGCAAAGTTAAAAGCAACACCCAAGCACAAATAACCAACATGGCCCCGCCAGATGAGTACATCACAGCCACACCACCAATGTCACCCCGCAAAACGGAGAACTCTTTTAGCCCATCCACAACTACCCATGAGCCTTCATACCAGCCCCCTCAAAACACCCCCGCCGCTAGACTAACCCCTAGTAAATAGACTAAAACATAGCCCAGTACAGACCGACTGCCCCAAGCTTCCGGAAAAGGCTCAGCAGCCAAGGCTGCCGAATAGGCAAAAACTACGAGCATTCCCCCCAGATAGATTAAGAAAAGGACCAATGATAGAAAAGAACCCCCATGGCCAACCAAAACCCCGCACCCAACCCCAGCCGCAACCACTAAACCAAGTGCAGCGAAATAAGGCGTAGGATTAGAAGCAACAGCAACTAAGCCCACAACCAAAGCTATTAATAACAGAAACATGAAGTAGGTCATAATTCTTGCTCAGACTTTAACCGAGACCAATGACTTGAAGAACCACCGTTGTTATTCAACTACAAGAACCACTATGGCAAGCCTACGAAAAACACATCCCCTTATCAAAATTGCTAATGACGCACTGGTTGACCTGCCAGCACCATCCAACATTTCAGTATGGTGAAACTTTGGGTCCCTTCTGGGATTATGCTTAGCTACTCAAATCCTAACCGGCCTATTCCTGGCCATGCATTACACCTCAGATATTTCCACCGCGTTCTCGTCAGTCACTCACATCTGCCGGGACGTGAACTACGGCTGACTGATCCGCAACATCCACGCTAACGGAGCATCATTCTTCTTTATCTGCATCTACATACACATTGCCCGGGGCCTATACTATGGGTCTTATCTCTATAAAGAAACCTGAAACATTGGTGTAATTCTCCTGTTACTAGTTATGATAACGGCCTTTGTAGGCTACGTCCTCCCATGAGGCCAAATATCTTTCTGAGGGGCCACAGTAATTACAAACCTTCTATCCGCCGTACCATACATGGGCGACATACTAGTTCAATGAATTTGAGGCGGGTTCTCAGTAGATAACGCTACATTAACACGATTCTTCGCATTTCACTTCCTGTTACCATTTGTCATTACCGCCGCAACCGTCTTGCATCTCCTATTTCTTCACGAAACAGGGTCAAACAACCCAATTGGGTTAAACTCAGACGCAGATAAAATCTCTTTTCACCCATACTTTACGTACAAGGACTTACTTGGGTTTGTAGTCATACTCCTAGCTCTTACACTACTAGCGTTATTCTCCCCCAACCTGCTAGGGGACCCAGAAAACTTTACCCCCGCTAATCCCTTAGTCACCCCACCACATATTCAACCAGAATGGTACTTCCTGTTTGCCTACGCCATCCTGCGGTCGATCCCTAATAAACTCGGAGGTGTCCTTGCACTACTATTTTCTATTTTAGTGTTAATGGTGGTACCGCTGCTGCACACCTCGAAACAACGAGGACTAACATTCCGCCCAATCACCCAATTCCTATTCTGAACTCTGGTTGCAGACATGATTATCCTAACATGAATCGGAGGAATGCCAGTAGAACACCCCTATATCATTATTGGACAAATTGCATCTGTACTATACTTTGCACTATTCCTTGTCTTTATTCCACTAGCAGGATGATTAGAAAATAAAGCACTAGAATGAGCCTGCCCTAGTAGCTTAGTCTAAAAGCATCGGTCTTGTAATCCGAAGATCGGAGGTTAAATTCCTCCCTAGCGCCCAGAAAAGAGAGATTTCAACTCTCACCACTGACTCCCAAAGCCAGAATTCTAAACTAAACTATTTTCTGGGGTAGACCACCCCTTATGGTCTAGTACATAATATGCATAATATTACATTAATGTATTAGTACATCTATGTATTATCACCATTCTATTATTTTAACCATAAAGCAGGTACTAAATATTAAGGTATGCATAAGCATAATATTAAAACTCACAAATAATATCATTTTAAGTTGGGTAATATATTAATTCCCTAAAAGATCGACCTCAAATTTCTCCTTGAAATAAGCAACTAAAATCCCATCGAACCATATTAATGTAGTAAGAAACCACCAACTAATTTATATAAAGGTATATCATGCATGATAGAATCAGGGACAAAAAATGTGGGGGTTGCACACTGTGAACTATTACTGGCATCTGGTTCCTATTTCAGGAACATATATTGTAGTATCCCACCCTCGGATAATTATACTGGCATCTGATTAATGGTGTAGTACATATGTCTCGTTACCCACCATGCCGAGCATTCTTTTATATGCATAACGTATTTTTTCCTTTTTTCATTTCACTTGGCATCTCAGAGTGCAGGCTCAAATGCTATTTAAGGTGGAACATTTTCCTTGTATGTGATAATAAATATTAATTATCGTAAGACATAATTTAAGAATCACATATTTTTTAAGTCAAGTGCATACCATATCCATCTTCTTGTTCAGCTTATCCCTATAATAGTGCCCCTTTTTTTGGTTTTCACGCGACAAACCCCCCTACCCCCCTACGCTCAGAGAATCCTGTTTTCCTTGTCAAACCCCTAAACCAAGGAGGACTCAAGAACGCGTGGGCCAACAAGTTGAGGTATAAATTGGCATCCACATTATATATATATATATATATATATGTGCACTAATCTTTATTTATTGCATCCGCCAATTGGCCTGAAAGTCCCTATTAAAAATTTATGAAAAGTAACCCGGCACTAAATATTCTAATATATTAGTCA